TCCCCATAATGTCCATGAACAGTTGCTCCTGGAGTGGCCAAATAAGGCTTAGCTGATCGTATTACCACAGAGTCAACTTGAATAATTAGAACTTGACCTGATTTTAAATGCGGTCCTTTTTTTGCTATACATACATTTTGACAAAGAAACTGCCCAAGATTAACGATTGTATATGTCTCTTCACAATAATTGTAATGGAGAAAATACCAATTCAAATTGAATGGATTTAAAATGATGTTACTACATGAATAGGGATTATAAATTTGACCATTTTCATCCAGTAAATAATATTGAAGTATTTGAAAAATATTTTTCAAATTGTCCAGTTGCAAATAGTTAGTTACCAAGATCTGATTATGGGTTATTAAATAGGAAAATAAATCGAAATGAGAAATTGGAAAGCCTGTTCCTAAGGGGCCTAAAGAATTCCTAATTGGAATTAGGGGGTCCTTTTTGATTGATTCTTTTATCACATGGGGAGATTTTACATCGTTGAATGGGCCTATTCGAGAACAATTGGATGATGACAAAATGATCAAAGATTGAGATTCCTTATTTCGATTCAACAATGTATGAATAGTTCCTTGATTTGGATTAAGGGATTCTTGAATCCTTGCTTTTTTATAGGAATAAATGGAAGAAAACGGATTAACATTAGCGCGATCTGATCCATTCTCAGAAATCAATCCTGAACCCGGCAGATCGTTCCTTTTTCGGGTATATGAAATAGGTGACTTCGCTAAGTCGATTCTTAGAAAATCTCTAATCAAACCATTTGTCCTTATTTCAACAAAAGAAGCACAGGCCTTTTCGATCTTTTTGTCTTGGTCCCAATTCAACATTAAACAAGTCCGAACTAATTGAATACTTTTGTCCCAAATTTCCAGAATTGGGTCGTAATAAAGGATATAATTGACAACCCGAAGTTGTAGATTATCACTTTCCTGCAAGAGATCCGCCGGGAAAAGTCTTCCTAAATTTATACCATCCGTTTTTTTATATGGGACTACAGGTTGAACCAAAACAAAATACTTTTTTTCATACCTGGAAAGTTTCATTCGTTGGATATAGAGCCAATTTTTCAATTTTTTGTATTCTTTGGAATTTTGTTTTCCCCCTCCTGGTGGTATCAATCGGAATGCCTTATTTGTCTTTCCAGGAAAATGGATATCTCCAGAAAATATTATCAGTTTAATTTTTTCTGCTTTTTTCTTCACGCGGACCAATCCGCCTACTCGACTTCTTCTATTTAAAGTGATTTGTGTATCTACCCCAATAATACTATTGTGCCGTACCATTATGGAAGAAGATTCGGCCAAAATGTGGACTTCCGCGGGAATAAAAAAAAATGGATTTACTTCCTTTTGGTATTTTGGCCAAAATACCTTGACTCCTCGATACTCAATCAAATCCTCTTCGTTGACGATTGAATTCAGTTCTCTAGTCTCATATTTAGTAAGTCCCGAGCTCTTTCTTATATATCGAGGATCATCGAAATAAGCAAGAATACTATTTCTACGGAGAATACCATTTCTGGGGATTTCAATTGCTATACCTGAAGAAGGTATTAGTTGGTTCTCGCCTTCTTGAATCGAGTCGAGTGGGATGATGACTCTATTTCTTCTCCTCTTTGCCAATAAATCAGAATTTCCCTCGAGAATGCCCGGATATCTGAGATTACAACGACCAGTACATGTCATTCGATTCAGTTCTGAATAATAAGGAATCCTATCTCCTTTTTTATTTTTACCAGAAAAATACGAACTAAAAAATTTGTGTCTCGCTTGATTATTAGTTACTGAGGGGTTAGAAATGTATCTTCGCTTAACAGAAAGAAAATAAGCGTTCATTTGATCTTGATCCTTGTGGATCGAACAGGGGCCTAGACTAGCTCTCCAGGGCTCCCCTAATAATATCCATAAATGACTTGTTTTTGGTAAGAGATGAATATTACCATATGTAAATTCAGGGGCATGGTACACATCAGTATTCCAGTGCATTTCGCCCTCTAAGTCAGAATAAATATGTTTTCGAACCTTCTCTTTCAAATTCAAAGTGGATGTTCTCGTGCGAATCTCAGCAATGACTTGTTCTGATTCTACATATTGATCGTTTTGAACTAAAAGAAAACTTTTGGGCGGAATACACACATTGTGTATAATATCTTCACTCTCAATAGTTACATACAAGTCTCTAGAACATAGAAAAGCAGGATGTCCATGACGTGTACGTGTCGGATGAACCAAATCCTCATTGAATTTGATTTTTCCATTAGAAGGGGCTCGCACATGTTCTGCAGTACCCCCTGTGAATACTCCGCCAGTATGAAAAGTTCTTAATGTTAATTGAGTGCCCGGTTCTCCAATAGATTGACCTGCAATAATACCTACAGCTTCTCCCAATTCGACCAGGTCGTCATGAGCCGGACTTCGGCCATAACATAATTGACAAATCCAAGATGTACTCCTACAAGTAAAGGGGGTTCGAATAGAGATTGGTTGTGCTCTAAAAGTTATGAATCTATTGACAAGTCCAACCCCAATATCTTGATTTCTAGTAGCAATGCATCGCGAACCTATATATATATCATCTGCTAATACACGGCCAATTAATGTTTGGATAAAAATCCTGTCCGCCATCATTCCATTTCGAGGACTTACAGAAATACCTCGAACGGTGCCACAATCTGTTCGACGTACAACAATGTGTTGCACTACTTCAACAAGTCTGCGCGTGAGATATCCTGCATCTGATGTTCGTATAGCGGTATCCACAACCCCTTTACGGGCTCCATAGCAAGAAATAATATATTCTGTTAAAGAGAGTCCTTCGCGTAAATTGCTTTGAATGGGCAAATCAATCATTTGCCCTTGGGGATCCGACATTAATCCTCTCATACCTACTAATTGATGTACCTGAGATGCATTTCCTCTGGCTCCCGAAAAAGACATTATATGGACTGGATTAAAAGGATCGGTCATCCGAAAATTAGGATTCATTTCTTGTCGCAAATATTCACTTGTGGCATACCATATCTCGATCGATTGACGTAATTTTTCTACCGCGTGTACATTCCCAGAATGATGGTGTTTTTCCAAAATAAAACTTTGTTGTTCAGCGTCTTGAACTAGCCATCTTTTAGAAGGTATTGTTAAAAGATCATCAATTCCTAATGAAATGGATGCGGCGGTAGCTTGTCGGAAACCCAGAGTCTTTACTTGATCCAGGATATGTGATGTATATCCTATTCCATAGTGATCAATAAATCGACTAATAAGTCGTTTCATGGCAGTTCCGTCTATCACTTTATTGTGAAAGACCTGAGTGGGCCGTTCTGCCATCAGTACCTCCATATTGCGTTGTGCTGAGTAGAATTTGACAATGGGTTTGAGTCAGTGATTGGAAAACTTCCTTTTCTAGATCTTGATTCACGTAGAAATTCCGCAATTCTAGTCCTAGTTAACCCGGCGAGATTCGAATTCCCCCTGGCAGCATAGAATTACAACAGCCCTGCCAAAACCCCTGTATGGCTTCTTCTATTTCTCGATAAAGAGAAATATGACCAAGAGTGGTTCGAATATATATATAAAGAATTTCTTTTTTTATACTTCTTACTATTAGATAGTGTCCATAAATCTCATAATAGGTCCCCAAAGATTCATAGTGAATTTCGATAGGAACTTCTCTTGCAGCAATAACACGTTGATCTAGTCGCCATCGCAACCACAAAGGACTACCTAAATTGATTCGTTTTTGCCGATAAGCTCCAATTGCATCATAGGCATTACAAAAAAAGGGTTCTTTTTTTTTTGTATACTTATAGTTATTATCTTCATTTTGATAGTTTCTACTATTACATGGATTATACCTATTTACACAAATACCCCGACGATTTCCACTCGTTAAGACATAGAGTCCACTAAGCATATCTTGAGTTGGTGCAGAAATGGGATCTCCAATAGTTGGAGACAAAAGATTCATATGAGAAAACATAAGTAAACGTGCCTCTGCTTGAGCCTCTAAAGATAAAGGCACATGAACAGCCATTTGATCCCCGTCAAAGTCCGCATTGAAGCCCTTACAAACTAATGGATGTAAACAAATAGCACGCCCTTCCACTAAAATGGGGAGGAATGCCTGTATGCCTAATCTATGCAGAGTAGGCGCTCTATTCAGTAATACAGGATGGTCATCCAGAATTTCCTGAAGTATTTCCCATACAATAGGTTTTTTTTTCCGAATTTGACTCTTAGCAACTCCTATGTTCGAAGCAAGATGTTTTCTAATTAGGTCACGAATTACAAATGCCTGGAAAAGTTCTATTGCAATTTCGCGAGGTAATCCACATCGATGTAATGAAAGTGAAGGGCCTACGACAATCACTGACCGCCCTGAATAATCGACCCGTTTACCAAGCAGAGTCTCGCGAACTCTTCCTTCTTTGCCTTCAATTACATCTGAAAGCGACTTGTAAATTCTATTATGATCATCCCTCATTGGCTGTCCGCAGATTCCATTATCAAGAAGTGCATCCACGGCTTCTTGTAGCAATTTTTCCTGAGATATTATTAATTCTTCTGGCGTAGCTATACTTGTTGTTAATAGATCTGTAAGAGTATTATTCCGATAGATAATTCTTCTATAGATTTCATTAATATCCGAGGTCACTAGTTTATCCTCATCTATATGATAGATTGGTCTCAACTCAGGAGGAAGAACTGGTAATAGACACAAAACCATCCATTTTGGTTCTATATTTGTTCGAATAAAATGCTTAGCCAATTCCATGCGTCTAAGCAAAAAATCTTTTCTTCTTCCAACTTTTCTATCTTCCCATTCATTCCCTGTGGGTTCCTCTTCCTCCAATTCTTTCCATTCTACCAATGAATAATCTATAATCATTCGTAAATCTAGATTTGCTAATTGTTGTCTGATAGAACCCCCCCCGGTAGACATCTCTCGATTTCGAAATGTATCGAAGCTACGGGTAGTAAAAAAAA